AAAAAGTAATTACTTTGAATCTTGATCAACCTTTCTATTAATTAAAAATTATAATTTTTTTATTAATTATAATTTTTCTATATAATCTTTAGAATATACTTTTCTATTATGATCTTATCACTTTATATATTAATATATTATAGTTTTGAATAAACCTTATTCTTTATTATAAAAAATAACTAAAAAAAACTTATTAATTTATAAGATGTTAAAGATGTTATCCTTTTTTTTTAGGAAAATCTTTATATTATATATATATACTTTATTATATATACTTTATTATATATATAAATATAATAAATTAAATTTATTATATATATAGATATAGAATTATCTATCGATTATTCTATATAGTATAATTTACTATAATATAGAGTACTCTAATTAAAATAATAATTAAAATATTAAAATAATCAAATATATATATTTTTACTGTGTAATATACTTACACTATTTATTATATATATAATATATAATTATTATTGTATAGTAATTTACTATTTCATTTATATAATTTTATAGATAATTTAAATTTCTCTAAGAAATTTAAAAAATTACATATTAATTATTTCTTTTATATATAAAAGAAATAATTAATATGTAATAAGATCATCTCTTATTCATGTTATTAAAAATATCTTTGTTATTTCTTGACATATACATCGAAAAAAAAAGATATGATATATAGGGAAATAAACTGCGTCCAATAGGATTTGAACCTATACCAAAGGTTTAGAAGACCTCTGTCCTATCCATTAGACAATGGACGCTTTTTACTCCAATTTTAATATTTCTTGTTCGGAAAGTTAGTTGAAAGAATTCCAAGAATTTAGTATTCTAGTCAATGATGCATTACATTAATTCGATTTATTAAATCCTTTGTATTGAATATTTACAAAAATTTCTTTAAAATTAATATATATATTTCATTTTAAACGTATTAATTTGAATATTAAAGATTTTCATGAGAAAGTAAAAGCGGGTAGCGGGAATCGAACCCGCATCGTTAGCTTGGAAGGCTAGGGGTTATAGTCGACGTTGATTCATCATTTTTAACGTCTCTAATTCAAAACTGAACGTGAAACTTTGGTTTCATTCAGCTCCTTTATGGAAGATAGATAAATTGCCCTATTTAAACATGAACGAAATAAAAAAATCCGACCCATAACGTCTATGTCAGCTTTTATTTCTGAATATATTCAGAACAACTTGCGTTCTAGACGATCCCTATAGAAAGATATTCTAACAATCTTTCTAATTACTTCGTTCTTTAATTCTATTTGAAAGATCCTTAGGAAAAACGTTTTGTTTCCACCGAGCTCAAACAATTTATCGATCGATGTCTTTAGTAAACCAAAGACATTGTTTAATAGCTGTTTTGCTTCAATTTTCCCTATAGAAATTTAAAATTGAAGATTTAGTTACGATTAGAAATAAACTTTTTATCTTTATCCATGGGTTCTTTATTTATACTCATTCAATTGGAAGTATTGATCCAATAAAAAAAATTATGTTTCGTAATTTCATAATCCTATTTTTCAATTTAAAATTGATTCTTGGATAAAAATCACGAGAATGTATATTCTTCCTCGAATTTTTCATTGAGAGGTAAAGGATTCAATCCTTTTAAGAACTAAAGTTTTTGCTCGGAATAATAATAATATAGTAATCAAACCGAAAGACCCTTTAACTATATAAAGGGTTATAGAACGAATCACACTTTTACCACTAAACTATACCCGCTACAATAAGATTATTGTATAGAAATGCGCCTTTTGTCGACCCTAATAAAAAAAAGAATCAGTAAAACGAGAGCGTTTACTCCTATGTATAGGAGGACTTAATGAGATTCGGAAAGCGGTATTTTTTTTTTTTCAATTTTTAAAATCTTATAATTTAAAATTTGTTGAAACAAAAGGGCGGGCCCGGCTAAATACTGACCAGGCCGGGCCATGGAACTAAAAAGCCCCTTCGGACAAAATAACGAAATTTAAAAATAAGAGTATATACTATGGCGGGTATTTTCAAGCCTTATTTTGTTTTATAATGTAACATAGTATTATCCCATCTCAATTGGGAGGAGAGATGGCTGAGTGGACTAAAGCGTCGGATTGCTAATCCGTTGTACGAGTTTTTCGTACCGAGGGTTCGAATCCCTCTCTTTCCGTTTTCATTGCTGGCTTGTTATTTTCTTTCGAATTTATCGCGAGCTCTTTTTTTTTTTACTAGTTCAAAATTAATAATTAAACAAGTGCAATAAAATTTTACTAAAAAAAGTTTTACTGTTTTAAAGCAAAGAAACCCTTATTTTTTAGTCTTCACGTCCGGGATTACGTCCTGGATCATTAGACAGGAATCCGAAGATAAAGAGAGAAACAAAGAATATCACTACCGTGTAAACAAATAGTTTGAGGGTAAGCATTACACAATCTCCAAGATTTTTTTAGGAAAAAAGAGAATAGATTCTCTACTTTTATACCACATACTCGATTTTTTTTTTTACAAGAAATTAAAGTGGGGTGATCTAAATTTATCGCGGTTGTACAATAATTTCAATATTTGAATTGAGCATGTAGGACTTATCTGATCTTATCAATTCTACGTATTTTTTTTTGAATAAATCATGGGTTTGTCTGAAACTTTAAAAAAAAATATCATCGAAAACTTACAGCAGCTTGCCAAACAAAGGCTAAGAGAAAAAAGAACAGAGGTATTACTGGCATAACGTCTACAATTGGATTCAAAAAAGCGTAAGCTTCGGGCAATTTGGCCACGAAAAAACTACTGGAATAAAGAGCAGAATTAAGGTATATACAGATCAAACTAAAAATATTAAGCATAACAAACATTTTTTTTTTTTGGGGGGGGGGGTAATTTTATTTATTTTGATTGAGTTGTTAATAAATTAAATTGAGTTTATTATAGATATGTTATTATTGATAGAAAAAAAATGAATAAAAATAAAAGTAAGCTAGACAAAAAAACTTTCTTTTATTTTAACTCACCCAATCAAAAATCAATCCTTCTATATCTCAAATCAAAAGAGAATAGAATAAATCATACTTTCGTACAATATCTTACTTGAATTATATGTAATGATCAATAAATTCAGTTTAATTCTATGTCTACATATATTTAATTCTATGTCTACATATATAAAATTTATAGTAATCCCTTTTAGTTTACAAATAATAGATATTTTATCAGGAGTTGACGAATAACCTGTACCATTATTAGTGTTTAATATTAGTGTTTATAAATTAGTATCGAATAGAAATAAATGGGGCGTGGCCAAGTGGTAAGGCAACGGGTTTTGGTCCCGCTATTCGGAGGTTCGAATCCTTCCGTCCCAGAGCATACCCTGTATGGATAATATAATTATTTTTTTTAGATATCATCATATATAAATATATATTTAAAATATAAAATATTGCTTTTTACAACAGACTTATGTATTAAAAATTAATACTATAGAGTAGGGTATTGGGATAGAGTTTGATTATATATATATTAATATATATATATATTTTTTTTTTTTTCAAAATGCAAATAATTATATTAGTATAGGAGATTTTTCAATCAATTAAATCTTTGTAACGAACCCCTATGAGTTCTTGGAACTTGAAGAAGTGTGAAATTGTTGCATTTATTCTATCACTATTATCTTATTTGAATATAAGGATTCAAAATAACCTGTTTCTTGGTATTATATTTATTTTTTCGTGTTATATTAGTTATAATTTAGTTAATTAATTTTATTTTTGTAAAAAATAAAAAACTAGTAAAAAAAAAATTACAATGATTAAGAAAATAGAATTTTCAATATTAAATTCTATTAACCTCTATCTAATCTAAAAAAATAAGGTTAAATTAATTTATTCTTGCTGATACTCGCTGTTTTTCATATAGAAAAAAAGGTATAGATTACTAAAGGTATAGATTACTATAGTAACAACCGAACCAATGATTATTCACGATTCGATAATTGAATCAATTACATATGGATTCCAAACTGAAGGAATGTTATGGTAAAACTTCGTTTAAAACGATGTGGTAGAAAGCAACGTGCGACTTGAAGGACATGATCCGCTGTGGAGTCTTACATCCACCATTTTTATATATATTATATAGGAATGAAAGTGCTCTTGGCTCGACATCATTTATTCTATTCCGTTGTAACCCGCTCCCCTTTTTTTTGGGGGGGGGTGATATAATATAGTATAGGATGGAGCTCGAGTAAATTTTTTTTTTCAGGGGCAAGAATCTAGGGTTAGTATCAATCAACAAATTGGAATAACTTCGTAAATATATTTTTGATACATAAATTAAAAGGGTTCTATTCAAAAAATTTCCAATTCCAAAAGGAGGTTTGTTGAAATCAGTAAAACCTTTTCGATCAAATCCAAAGGAAAGTGTATTACGCAGGAATCCAACATTTGTATGATTCTTTGACAGAAGGAAATCGCAAAAAGTGGTATGTTGCTGCCATTTTGACAGGATTTAAAGATCACCGAAGTAATGTCTAAACCCAATGATTCAAGGCAAAGATCCTGGAACAAGGAAATACCGTTTTCAATTGTCTTAACAACTAAACTAGATCGGATTGAAGAATAAAAATGGATTCTAAAGAAGACAATTAAAGGGTTAGAGACCACTCAATAGATGAAATATCTAAAAGGCTGTTTATTTCAGAGTTATCCAACTTGAGTTATGAGGGTGCAAATATGATTAATTTTCTTTTTGTTGAGTAAGAATAAGAAAAAAAAGTACTAAAATAAATATTAATTTGATGATTTTATGGATATATTTGATATTTTAATTTTATACATAGGCATAATTTATAATTTTCTTGAGCCGTACGAGGGGAAAACCTCTTATACGTTTCTATGGGGGGGTATTATTCATCTATCCCAATGAGCCATTTATCGAATAGTTGCAATTGATGTTCGAGCCCGCCGAGAGGGACGAGATCTTCGTAAAGTGGGTTTTTATGATCCTATAACGAATCAAATTTATTTAAATGTTCCTGCTATTCTATACTTCCTTGAAAAAGGCGCTCAACCTACAGGAACTGTTCATGATATTTCAAAAAGGGCGGGGGTTTTTACGGAACTTCACCTTAATCAACAAACAAAATTTAATTAATGAAAGAAAATGGAAATCGAAAAAACCAAAGGACTAACCCTATTTATGTTAGTTATTGAATAAACCTCGTTTTTTCAACTTCTACGCCGTCTTCTTTAATTAAGTTTTCCATTTATATTATATTTATATTAGAGAGTGCCAATCCAACACAAGTCCTTTGGTTTTTTCGATTTCAATTAAAATAACTTGATTAATTTTAATTGATTGGAATAGGAATTTTTATTGTTATTTATATTTAGAATTTGTTTTAGCTTTTGTATGCTTATGCTTTTGTCAATATTAATATTGACAACAGTGTATCAAATAAATATAATCCGATCGTGGATAAATGAATCCTTTTTCCCCTGTTACATAGATTTTTTTTCAGTTAAATAAAAGTTTATTAGATTTTCTGTCATACAAGAAGGCTTTTTTGATTAAGATTTAAATCAATCAAATTCGATATATACTAATTTATATAGTAATTAATGGATAATATAAGAGAAGAGAGACAAGAGTCGGTCTATAAATATTTTTAAATCTTTGGCTTTATCTTTATTTTATCTTTTATTTGATAATTTTTTGTATTTTGTCGGATTTGTTAATTTTTATTATGTTCAGAACGGATTAGAGTTTTTTTTTTGTTTTGTGTCCTTCAATTTCGTTATTTATTTGGATTCTGATTGTATCTACACATTCTAATTTTTTTATTGGGGTTGCTAACTCAACGGTAGAGTACTCGGCTTTTAAGTGCGACTAGCATCTTTTACACATTTGTATGAAGAAAAAGATTCGTCCATACCATCGGTAGGGTTTGTAAGACCACGACTGATCCTGAAAGGAATGAAGGGAAAAAACAGCATGTCGTAGTAATGGATAATTCTGAGAATATTTCATTCTTACTAAATAGAAATAGGTCCAAAAAAATTATTTTTTTTTTTTATTTTATTGAGTTTAAACAATTGAAATAATATTTTTTTAGGGGGTCGAGTGAGTAAATGGGTAGAGCCTTAACTATAGGTTCTAATTCTAGGGAAATAAAAAAAAGTAACGAGCTTCTATTCTAAATTTTTGAATGATTACCCCATCTAATTAGACGTTAAAAATATATTAGTGCCTAATGCGGTAAAAGCTTTTCCGATGAGTGGATTATAAATTTCTTATGAGCCCTAACTATTAGTTATTCCCCTTTATGGGGCAGAGATAAATGTGTATGAAGAAGGCAGTATATTGATAAATAATTTTTTTTTTTTCAAAATCAAAAGAGCGATTGTATTGATAAAATAAAGGGCTTCGGACTATCTTGGTATCCTATAAATGAACAAAAAAATCTATTATATAGAAAGTTCTAGAGAGTCCGTTGATGAGTTTGACGTGTTTCCCCGAGGTATCTAGTTTTTTCTTACTATAAATACCTTGTTTTAATTGTATCGTACTATGTATTATTTGATAACCCAATAAATCACCTATTTCTTTTCTGATTCAAATTGAATTATAAATGGAAGAATTTCAAGGATATTTCGAATTATATAGATCTCCGCAATATGACTTCCTATACCCACTTATCTTTCGGGAGTATATTTATGCACTTGCTCATGATCGTGGTTTAAATAGATCCATTTTGTTTGATAATGTAGGTTCTGACAAGAAATATAGTTTTTTTATTATAAAACGTTTAATTAGTCGAATGTATCAACAGAATCATTTTATTATTTCTATTAATGATTCTAATCAAAATAAATTTTTGGGGTACAACAAAAATTTTTATTCTCAAATGATATCGGAGGGGTTTGCAGTCGTTGTAGAAATTCCGTTTTCCCTACGATTAGCATCTTCCTTAGAGGAGACAGAAATCGTAAAATATTATAATTTACGATCAATTCATTCAATATTTCCTTTTTTAGAGGAAAAATTTCCACATTTAAATTATGCATCAGATGTACTAATACCTTACCCCATTCATCTGGAAATTTTGGTTCAAACCCTTCGCTACTGCGTGCAAGATCCCTCTTCTTTGCATTTATTACGGCTCTTTCTTCACGAGTATTATAGTTGGAATACTCTTATTACTCCCCAAAAATACACTTTTGCAAAAAGTAATAAAAGATTATTCTTGCTCTTATATAATTCTTATATATATGAATATGAATCCATTTTGCTTTTTCTACGTAACCAATCTAATCATTTACGATTAACCTCTTATAGAATCTTTTTTGAGCGAATAAGGTTTTATGAAAAAATCAAATATCCTGTCGAAAAAGTCTTTTTTCCGGCTACCTTATGGTTCTTCAAGGATCCTTTTATACAATATGTTAGCTATCAAGGAAAATCGATTATGGCATCAAAAGATACCCCTCTTCTGATGAATAAATGGAA